AGAAAAAAAACCCCCCCTCCCCCTAAAATAAATATAATACATACTATACTATATACTTAGACTAGAGATAGACAAGATACAACATACAATTACTTATATCCATCTAACCTAATTACCTCCAACTTAATGTTTTATAGTTTTACTTAATAGACTTTCTTAGATTTACTTATATATAGTTTTTCAGATAGATATATTACAATATAATGTTCATTTAATTTATTAAAGACTCCTCATGGTTTCATTCCCTCTAATTATTAGTCTTACAGCCGTACCTATTTACGGTTTATTTAAAGTGACCATGCTTTCATTAATGGCACCTGGTTTTATAATAGCACCTATATACGGATCTATACCTTCCGTGATGAACCTGACTTACATATTCTACAAAAAGTGTGACTTTTCAATTGAAGGTATTCCACGAACACAATGGTATCTTGAGAAAGAGACTTGGACTCTTATCTGGGAGTGGTATCGTTATCTAATCTAATAATATAATTTACAGAACATTCAACACTATTCAATGGAAATAACTATTAATGGGACTACTTATGAAAATCCATCTATTAAAGATGGGCAATACACAGTGCTACAAATATGTGAACAGCTGGGCTACACTATTCCTAGGTTCTGTTATCATGACAAACTATCAGTAGCAGGTAACTGTAGAATGTGTCTTGTGGAAATGGAGAACGCTCCAAAGCCTATTGCTTCTTGTGCTTTTCCTCAAACTCCTAAAATGGTAATACATACAAACTCATTAATAACACAAAAAGCTAGGGAGGGGGTATTAGAATTTCTACTTCTCAACCATCCTTTAGACTGCCCTATATGTGACCAAGGAGGTGAATGTGATCTTCAAGATCAAGCATTACTATTTGGTAATGATTCAGGTAGGTACTATGACTACAAACGTTCTGTGTCAGACAAAAACTGTGGGCCTTTAGTAAAAACTATAATGACTCGTTGTATTCATTGTACTCGTTGTGTACGATTTGCAACCGAGGTTGCTGGTATTGAAGATTTGGGTGCAACAGGTCGTGGTAATAATGTTGAAATTGGTACCTACATTGAAAAGATTTTGGAATCAGAAGTGTCAGGTAACGTGATTGATCTTTGTCCTGTAGGAGCACTGACTTCTAAACCTTATGCATTTAAAGGCAGACCTTGGGAATTAACTTCAAGCAATAGTATTGATACTACTAATTCTATGGGTAGTCATATTAGATTGGACGTTAGAAACAATAGAGTTCTTCGTGTTCTTCCTAAACCTAGTGAATACATAAATGGAGATTGGATAGACGATAAATCTAGATTTTATTATGACGGCTTTATTAAGCAACGCCTATCTCATAACAAAGAATCTTTACTAAAATTTACTAATCAACTAGATAGTTTGTTTCAACAAAAGCATTATCAAATATTATTTTTAATTGGTGGATCTACAGATGCTCACACACTGTTTCTTCTTAAAACTTTAGCTTCTTTAAATAATAAATTTTGTGTTAGTGATACTTTAAAATCTCGTACAGGACAGTTGGATTTTGATTCACTATATTCATTAGAAGGGGGTATTCAATCTCTAGATTCTAGCACATCTTTATTCACTTTAGGAGGAGATCTCAGAATTACAAGTCCACTCATACACAGTAAATTAATCAGTTCTAAAAAGTCAGCCTACACTCTGGGTACATTCACTAACAGTACGGCAGGTAGTAAGCACGTAGGAATAGCAAAACAAAATCTTTTATCCATAGCACAAGGTACTCATCCAATGTGTAAAAACATGTTAGACAATAATTTCCAATATTTAGCCACTGATAATCTATCCAATATTGTCTCTGGTTGGTCCTTATCTTCGATTCTGTTTAATCTTAGTAGAACTTATGGAAATGCTTTCAAATCTTCACCAAATAGTTCTTTACACACTAAAATCAACTACGGTACACTTCTAACTACATCTAATGATTATTTAATCAACAGTTTAAATATAGATTCACTAACACAGTCTATTTCTAATGAATCTTCATACGCAACATCGTCTCAATCAGGAAAAAATGTTCTTTTCCAAATTAACAGTGACACACGAAAATTATTGTCACTTCCTTTCTTAAAAAAATCCTCTATCTACATGGGTTCTCATCTGGATATTGGAGCAGCATCTTCTGAGTATGCTTACGGTACTTTACTGCCAATAGAGAAAGAAAGTTTGTTTATAAATACAGAAGGCCGTCACCAAATTACAAGTCCAGTAGTTTCATCTCCAAAAGGAATTAATTCTACAAATGAATGGGAAATTTTCTACAACGCAGCGATTTCTAAAGATTTGGCAATTAACTCACCATGGACTTCTATACTAAATGATATTTCTATAAGAAATCCTAATAAAAATCCTCAAGATATGCATTCTTCTAATATCTTAACTAAAGTGCAAAGCAAGTTCTCTACTCGTTCTAGAAATTCATTTGTACGTCAAGGTTTCTGGTTAACTACTGGTAGCTCTCTAGTAATTCCTTCAATTACAAATTTCTATCTTTCTGATCCTACAAGTCGCGCTTCTTTAACTATGAACAAGTGTTCATTATCCCGTCCATCATCAAACTATCTAAACTATTAGTTTAAAAAATTTAATAATCTTTTGTAGCACATTTTTTAATAATGTTAGAAATTCTCACAGCTTTGAGAATGGATCCACATAATTTTACAAAAATGTATAAACTATTTTTTCTTGAGTGTCAGATATTTTTTTGTAAATTAAAAAACATTTTTGTTGGTCTGTTTGATACAGTGTTTCATTATCAATTTGCTTTGTTAACAACAACTTCTTTTCTAGATTCCCAATTGTTGCTTTTGCTGTCTTCTATTTTAAAATCTCTAGCAATAATTGTACCTCTCTTGATAGCTGTTGCCTACACTACTTTATTAGAACGTAAACTTATGGGAGGTATTCAGAGACGTACTGGTCCAGTAGTAGTTGGAGCATATGGTCTTTTACAACCCTTAGCTGATGGATTAAAATTATTTCTTAAAGAGACAATAATTCCAAGCAATGCAAACGCTCTCATATTTCTAGCTTCTCCAACAGTAGCTTTCATACTAAGTTTAATTACTTGGTGTGTAATACCTTTTAGTAAAAGTGCCGCATATGTGGATATAAATGTTGGAGTGGTGTATTTATTAGCAGTTTCATCTCTAGGTGTCTATGGAATAATTATGGCAGGTTGGTCAAGTAATTCTAAATACGCTTTTTTGGGAGCACTTCGTAGTGCTGCTCAACTGATTTCTTATGAAATCTCTATTGGAGTAGTTATTCTAACAGTCCTAGCCTGTGTAGGTTCATTGAATTTAACTGACATAGTTTTATCACAGAATTACATTTGGTTTGTTTTTCCACTGTTTCCTTCATTTATAATGTTTATGGTTTCTGGTCTAGCTGAAACTAACAGGGCTCCATTTGATCTTCCAGAAGCTGAAGCCGAATTGGTTTCCGGTTATAATGTTGAGTACTCAGCAATGACTTTTGCTTTATTTTTTTTAGGCGAGTATGCCCACATGGCTTTAATGGGTTCAATAACTTCTATATTTTTTTTAGGAGGTTGGTTACCTCCTATTAATATTTGGATATTTAATTTAATACCCGGTTTTATCTGGATGGGTATTAAAGTGACTGCAATACTTTTCTTTTTTGTGTGGACTAGAGCAGCATTCCCTAGATACAGATATGATCAACTTATGAGAATTGGATGGAAAGTTTTTTTACCAATTTCATTAGGTTGGTTTTTATTTGTGGTGGGATTAATTGTAGCATTTCAAGAAAATCTACCATCAATTATCTAACTAACCGGCGACAACTTTGTCTAAACCTAATCTTTAACTTTATACAGAATGTATTTAGTATTACTTCTTTCTCCTTTGTTTGGAGCACTATTTTCAGGGTTTTTAGGATTTCTAATTGGAGGCCGTGGTTCTAGTATATTAGCAACAAGTTCTGTTCTGTTGTCATTTATTCTATCATGCTTTGCTTTTTATGAAGTTGGATTATGTGGAGATATATGCCATCTAACTCTTTTTTCATGGGCCTCACTACCTTCTTTTGATGTGAATTGGGGACTTTTATTTGATCCAGTAACATGTGTTATGTTAATTGTAGTAACATCTATTTCTACGTTAGTACATTTATATTCTACAAGTTATATGGATTCAGATCCTCATCTTTCTAGATTTGTATCCTATTTATCTTTTTTCACTTTTTTTATGTTAATTTTGGTAACTGGTGATAATTTTATGCAACTTTTTTTAGGATGGGAAGGTGTTGGAGTGTCCTCATACCTTCTAATTAATTTTTGGTTCACCCGTATACAGGCTAATAAATCTGCTATTAAGGCTATGGTTGTAAACCGTGTGGGAGATTTTGGTTTAGCTCTGGGAATAGCTTTACTATTCTACACGTTCAAAACTTTAGATTATGCAGTAATATTTGGTGCGGCGCCTTATTTCTGTGAATCAGATTTTTATATTCCAGTTCTAGGCTTCGAAATAAGTCGTATAGATCTTATAGGTGTTCTTCTTTTTATAGGTTCTATGGGTAAATCAGCTCAAATAGGTCTTCACACATGGCTTCCTGATGCAATGGAGGGACCTACACCAGTTTCGGCTCTGATTCATGCCGCTACTATGGTAACAGCAGGGGTGTTTTTGATCGTAAGATGTTCGTCTCTTTTTGAACTAATGACTTGGGCTTCCAATTTTGTAATTCTAATAGGATCTTTAACAGCTTTTTTTGCTGCTTCTACTGGATTAGTCCAAAACGATTTAAAAAGAGTTATTGCTTATTCCACATGTAGTCAATTAGGGTATATGATTTTCTCTTGTGGTCTTTCTAATTACTCAGCAGCCTTCTTTCACCTAACTAACCATGCTTTTTTTAAAGCCCTTCTTTTTTTAGGAGCAGGAGCAATTATACATTCTATTTCTGATGAACAGGATATGAGAAGGATGGGAAGTTTTGTAAGAAACAGCCCCTATGTGTACTCTTGTATGACTTTAGGATCATTGGCTTTGATGGGATTTCCTTATCTCTCTGGATTTTATTCTAAAGATGTTATTATAGAGACAGCCTACAGTAGTATTTTTATAGATGCTTCTTTCTCTTTTGTGCTAGGTTTGATGGCAGCGTTTTGTACAGCGTTTTATTCCTTTCGACTGGCCTATCTTACGTTTTTAAATAAACCTTCCGGTTTTAAACACACTTTTTCTAATTTTCATGAAACTTCAAGTGTTATGATTTTTGTTCTTTCAGTGCTTTGTGTAGGAAGTATGTTTTCTGGATTTTTGTTGAAAGATCTTTTTGTTGGAATGGGTTCTAATTTCTGGTTAAACTCTATTTATTTGGATCCTTCTAATAAAGTTCCTTTTACAGAATACGAGTATATCCCAACATCAATAAAATTAATTCCTATTTTCTGCGGATTATCAGGAGCTTCTCTAGCAGTAATTTTTTTACATAGTTATTTTAATCACCTAATTCCTTCAGCATTTATAAATTCTTTTGAAAGCTCTCTTTACTTTACCTGGTATAAATCATTGGTAAATTTTTTGGGAGAGCGTTGGTATTTTGATAAAGTATACAATGATTTTATAGCTAAACCTATATTAGATTTTGGATACTATGTTTCATTAAATACTCTAGACAAAGGAATCATAGAAATTGTTGGTCCTTATGGTGCTTCTTATATTGTTCCTAAAATTACTAAACAATTAAATAAGCTGCAATCAGGGTACATTTATGATTATGCATCAAAAATAGTGTTAGGACTTTCATTAATTACTCTTCCTACTGGTTTAATTTATACCGCTTTGATGATTTGGTAAATTATTCTTATGAAACAATACTTTAAAATAAATCTCTATTAGAACTCAATGGTAGATCATATATCTTCTTTTGCAATAGTGTCTCTAATTCTCTTTCCTTTGATAGGATCTTTACTAACACTTTTGACTAGTAATATAGTTTCTACTCGAAATGTAGGAATTGTTTTTAGCGTTACAACTTTTGCTACAACTATATTTTTATGGGGATCTTACGATTATACAAATCCTTATTTTGTATGGGATCCTACTGTCACTTCGTTTCTTAAAGAAACTGGTTACATGTTTTATGCTGATGGTATATCTCTTCTGTTCGTTGCGCTAACATCTTTTTTAATCCCAATCTGTTTATTATCCATCCAAGGAACAGTCGATAGAGAGAAGGAATACACCTCAGCACTTTTACTACTACAGTGTTTCATTCATTGTATCTTTCTTATACCACATGTATTTTTATTTTATATATTTTTTGAAAGCGTACTCATACCAATGTATTTTATTATAGGTGTCATGGGTTCTCGTCCTAGACGTATTTATGCAGCATACATGCTAGTTCTTTATACACTGTTTGGTTCAGTACCGATGCTTTTTGCTATAATTTATATGTACACTGTGTTTGGTACCTTTGACTATTTCCAATTGGTAATATGCTTAAATTCATCAGACTGTCTTATTTCTATTGATACAAAACGACTTCTGTGGTTAGCTTTTTTTATGGGTTTTGCTGTTAAAGTTCCTATGGTTCCTTTCCACATATGGCTTCCTGAAGCTCACGTAGAAGCTCCTACAGCTGGATCAGTTATTCTAGCCGGAATTCTTTTAAAAATAGGTACTTATGGATTTCTTCGTTATTCTATTCCATTCTTTAAAGAAGCTAGTCTTTACTTTAGCCCACTGGTTTACATTTTTAGTTGTATTGCAATTGTGTACACTTCTCTAACCACACTTCGACAAATTGATCTTAAAAAAATAGTTGCTTATTCATCGGTTGCACATATGGGTTATGTAACCATGGGATTATTTTCTTTAAATTCTACAGGAATGGCAGGAGCTATTTTAATCATGATAAGTCATGGTTTTGTTTCTAGTGCTCTATTCTTATGTATAGGTGTAGTTTATGATCGATATAAAACCCGTATTTATAAATACTATTCAGGTATTGCTCAATTTATGCCGGCCTTTACTATTATTTTTTTAATATTTACAATGGCTAATCTAGGTCTTCCTGGAACAAGTAGTTTTCCTGGAGAATTTCTAGTTATACTTGGAACTTTTGAAGTAAATATTTTAGCAGCTGTAGTGGCTGTTTTTGGAACTATATTAAGTGCTGCCTATGCTCTTTGGATGTTTAACAGAGTTTCATTTGGAGCTTTAAAATCTACTTATTTAAATACGTTAAATGATTTAAATTTGAGAGAATTCCTCTTTTTGCTTCCTTTATTGCTGTGTACAATTTTTTTTGGTGTATATCCTGATTTTATTTTAGATACAATACAATATGATTTAGATTGGATACTAACACAACATCTTAAAATACCTACATTTTTGGATTCAGATAAAGTGACCTTAACTCGTCTCATGAGTCCAGAATTTAAGCAGGTTTTAGAAAATCCTGAAGAAGGTAACAATATGGTTGAAGTTTTAGCCTGCTTGAAACAATATTTTTTTCAGCATAAAAAAGGTTGTCCGGGCAAACTGGCTACAACCTATAGTAGCTATCATACTTTAGAACTTTTTGTAGATACTTATTATTTAAAATATAAGAAATACACAACGTTGTCTAATGGGGGTTCTATGCGTACCCTCGCCAACTACACTAAATGCCAATGTTAGATAGTTTTCATTCCCATTATTTTCCTGCTCACCAAGCTTATTCTGAATTAGAAAGTTTTATTTCTGGTTATAGATGTTCTATGATAGTCACTAGAAATTTAATGGATTTCCATTGGGTAACAAAAAATCTTTTTCAAAGTTATGTTTTTGAAAAATTTTTGGCAGGAGTTTACACACCCCATATAATTATTTTTTTATTGGTGCCTATTCTTTTGTGTTTTTGTGCTTATTTTGAAAAACAAGCACCTTACTACACTTATAGTTCATTTTCTGGATGGATATCTTGCTATATTCTTTTTTTTGCCTTTTTTAATTCATGTTATCCACTACTATGTGACATAGAGTTAATTAGTTATGATTGCTATAGAGGTACAGCCTTTGCTGATTTGCTAACCCCTGTTATAATTCTTTTTTCTTTCATTGCTTGTATTATGTCAATTCCGTATGTTCTTAAAACTCGTACTAATACATACGAATTTTACATACTTCTTTTAATATCCTGTGTTTCTATGATATGTCTTATAAGAGCCGACGATTTTATAACACTTTATCTTTGTATAGAGCTTCAGGCTTTATGTTTTTACATATTGGCAAGTTACAAGAGAACTTCTCTAATTTCTGTAGAAGCAGGATTAAAATATTTTAGTTTAAGTGCCATGGCTAGTGGAATACTACTATTCGGTATTACTTGCATATATTATAGTACTGGAAGCATAGATTTTAATGAAATTCATCTGGTGTTGTCAGCTTTAGCTTCTTTAGAAAGTGGTTCTTTTTATTCATACACTGTTTATCCTATTGTGTTCGGGATACTAATGATACTAGGAGCTTTTTTATTTAAACTTCCTGCAGCTCCTTTCCACATGTGGGCCGCAGATGTTTATGAAGGTTCTCCAACTGCTTCCACAGGATACTTTCTATCTGTCCCCAAACTCTCTTTGTTTGCTGTTCTTTCAACTTTACTTTTAAAAACTTTTAGCCCACTTCTTTTTTGGTGGCAACCAGCTTTGCTTTTAATTAGTGCTTTAAGTTTATTCATAGGTTATTTTTCAGCCCTAGGACAAACAAGCGTAAAGAGATTTTTTGTTTACAGTGGAGTTTCTCATGTAGGGTTTATGCTTTTAGCACTCTGTTCTCCTGAGGTGTCTAGTCAGCTTTATAGTACATTTACAAGTAGAGTTGTGAATTTTAATGATGCCATGGCTTCAACCCAACAAATTTTTCCATTATTTTTTTACCTTTTCTCTTACACTATTATGATCATAGCGGCCATGACCTTCATTCTTTTGAATTCTAATGGTTTTCATAAAAATACAGGAAGGCTTACCCATTATGGAGTCAAGGATTTACCTATGTTCCACACCAATCCTTACTATTCTTTTTTTGTATTATTCTTATTTTTTTCTTTTATTGGTATTCCTCCCACATTAGGATTTTTTAGTAAGTATTATGTTCTCAAAGGGTCTCTTTTGTGGTCATCAAGTTTAATTTTCTTCGGTGTACTTTTTGTTATGATTACACTAACAGGTTTTGTTTACGGACGATTAATTTCTTACATGTATTTTAAAGATATCAATCTAAATTTCCCTCGTCATTGGTGGTCATCTACTGTTCCTAGCCGTGTCTGGTCACGCCTATTTGTTGGATCAGTATTACTAACTATCGTATTCTTTGTTTATCCAACGTTCTTACTAGATATTGTGGATCTTCTTGATCTTTCTTTTTTAGAAGATGCTCCGTATAATGGAGAAGACAAATTCTCAGAAATGCTAGCAAATGAAGACCAGAACACATTCTTTAATCGAGCTTTAATCAAAGATAGAAGTTTCGATTTGCCATGGATAGGAAAATACAATCGACGTTTGTACCAATAAAACTTAATTCTTTTTACCCTTTATGGAAATGCGTGAACTTTCTACCAAGCCTAATGTTCTAGTTGTGGGTTCAGAATTTCTAGCCAACTGGGCTAGAAGAAGCTCTTTGTGGCCTATGACTTTTGGACTTGCTTGTTGTGCAGTTGAGATGATGCATACTGCTGCAAGTCGTTATGATTTAGATCGTTACGGTATTATTTTTAGAGGTACTCCTCGTCAATCCGATGTTATGATTGTTGCAGGAACACTAACTAACAAAATGGCTCCCGCTCTTAGAAAAGTTTATGATCAAATGTCTGAACCTAGATGGGTAATATCTATGGGTAGTTGTGCTAATGGTGGTGGATATTATCATTATTCTTACGCAGTAGTTAGAGGTTGTGATAGAATTGTTCCTGTAGATATATACGTTCCAGGCTGTCCTCCAACAGCAGAAGCCTTACTGTATGGAATTCTTCAACTTCAGAAAAAAATTAGAGAGGACCAATTTTTGATGCGCTGGTCAGAAAAATAATTGTATACTTTTTTGATTTTAAAATTTAAACTATCCTTTCTGGAGGTTCTAAAACTATTTAATGAATAGTACCAATCTTGTAAATTATCTAGAAAAAAGTCTTCCACAAACTTTATTTGTTAGCGAACATGATTCTAACACTACTACCATCTTTGTACCTCATCAGGATTTACACAATGTAGCATTCTTTTTGAATAAAAATTCTAACTTACAATACAAAGTTCTGACAGATGTTACTGCTGTAGACTGGTTAGGAAGAGACACTGATAAATTTCGTTCTAATAAGATAGAAAGCTTTACTGATGATCAGAGATTGAGTCGAATTCTTCAATTTTCTTCACGATTCTGTCTTATTTATAATTTTTTAAGTTGCCATTACAATCATCGCATTGTTATAAAAACTTTTGTGGACAGCAACACTCCTGTTACAAGTCTTTGTTCTTTGTATAAAAGTGCCAATTGGTGGGAGCGTGAAACTTGGGATATGTTTGGTATAATGTTTGTTAACCACCCAGATTTAAGAAGGCTTCTAACAGATTATGGATTTGAAGGATTTCCTTTAAGAAAAGATTTTCCTCTCAGTGGTCATGTTGAAATCAGATATGACGAGAATGAGAAAAAAATTGTCTCTGACCCAGTTGAATTTTCACAAGAATTTAGAAATTTTGATTACACTACTCCTTGGATTTCTTAACACATTTAAATCTAACTGTCTAATCCGTGTTTTTTAATGAAATTATCTTCAGGTTACAAGCCCGAAAATAGGCTTCTGGAAATAGGTACGGGAGATAACTCAAAAATCAAAGTTCAGAATTTTACTATGAATTTTGGTCCTCAACATCCAGCTGCCCATGGAGTTCTACGTTTAATACTAGAAATGGATGGTGAAGTTGTTGAACGAGCTGATCCTCATATAGGTCTTCTACATAGAGGTACTGAAAAACTCATGGAATACAAAACTTACACCCAAGCACTTCCTTATCTAGATCGTCTAGACTACGTCTCTACTATGGCCCAAGAACATGCCTATTCATTGTGTGTAGAAAAATTATTACATTTACAAATTCCACTACGTGCCCAATACATTAGAATGATATTTTCTGAAATAACACGTATACTAAATCATTTGTTAGCATTAACTACTCATGCTATGGATGTAGGAGCTTTAACTCCTATGTTGTGGGGATTTGAAGAAAGGGAGAAGTTAATGGAATTTTATGAACGAGTTTCCGGAGCTCGTCTCCATGCGGCTTATATACGTCCAGGTGGAGTAAGATTGGATTTTCCCGTGGGATTAACTGAGGATATTTTCATGTTTACCAAACAATTTTCCAGCCGTATTGATGAAATGGAAGAACTTCTAACAAATAATCGTATTTGGAAACAGCGTTTAGTAGACATAGGTATTGTTACAGCTACTGATGCACTTTCTTCAGGATTTTCAGGTCCTATGTTACGAGGATCAGGTTTAGCTTGGGATCTTCGAAAAAATCAGCCTTATGAACAATACAACAACATAGAATTCGATATTGCTGTAGGTAACAACGGTGATTGTTACGATCGATACTTAATCAGAATTGAAGAAATGCGTCAAAGTATTCGAATAATTCAACAATGTCTAAATAATCTTCCAGAAGGAGCTGTTAGAGTGGATGACAAGAAAATTACTCCTCCTTCTAGAAAACTTATGAAGAATTCAATGGAATCTTTAATTCACCATTTTAAATTGTATTCTGAAGGCTTTTTAGTGCCACATGGAGAGGCTTACGCATCTGTAGAAGCTCCTAAAGGAGAATTTGGAGTGTATTTAACATCAGATGGCACAAGCAAGCCTTATCGCTGTAAAATTAAAGCTCCTGGACTAGCTCATCTCCAAGGCTTAGATATGATGTCCCGTGGACACATGGTTGCGGATGTGGTTACTATAATTGGAACACAGGATATTGTTTTTGGGGAAATTGACCGTTAAAATCTAATTGTTTTTATAAAGATTTGTATGAGTTTTTCTATTACAAACATTTTCACTAAAAAAAGTTCAGTGGATCTTTATTGGGTAGACGTTTATCGATGGGATCCATCCAAAGATACTTCCCCTTACATGGAAACATTTGCTGTAGATTTATCTAAAATCAGAGGAACTATGGTGTTGGATTTGTTACTCTACATAAAAAATACTTTCGATTCCACTCTTAGTTTTAGAAGATCTTGTAGAGAAGGTATTTGTGGAAGTTGTGCCATGAACATTGATGGTACAAATACTTTAGCCTGTTTGTGTCGTATACCTTCTAAATCCACTTTACCTAATAAAAAACTTTCTATCAACCCTTTACCTCATACCTATGTACTTAGAGATTTAGTCCCTGATTTAACAAATTTCTACAATCAATACAAATCCATAGGCCCTTGGTTAGTAAATTCTGAAGAAACTAGAATAACTGCAAAACCTAGTTCTATAAATCCTTCTCCAAAAGAGATTTATCAAAGTAAAGAGGACCGTGAGAAATTAGACGGTCTCTATGAATGTGTACTTTGTGCTTGCTGTTCAACTAGTTGTCCAAGTTATTGGTGGAATAGTGATGAATATCTAGGACCTGCTATTCTTCTACAAGCTTATCGTTGGATTGCTGATAGTAGAGATGAAGCAACTTTAGCTCGTCTTAGTTATTTGAAAGATGACATGAAAGTTTTTCGTTGTCACACTATTTTAAATTGTAGTAAAACTTGTCCTAAACATTTAAATCCTGCAAAAGCGATTGCTGAGATAAAATACCAAATCAACGCTTTATAAACATTTTACAATACGTACATGTGTATGAAAAAGAGTCCCTTTCGTCTAGTGGTTAGGACAATGCTTTTTCACAGCATAAACACGGGTTCAATTCCCGTAAGGGATAGAACGCATAATCTAAAATGTAATTTATACCTGTTTTATTAAAAAGTTTAATGCTATCTTTTTATCAATTTAGTGCAGCCTGTCTTTTTTTACTAGGCCTTTCAGGAATTGCTTTTAATACTAGAAATATTATTATACTTTTAATGTCCATTGAACTAATGTTGGCTGGTATTAGTTTTAGTCAATTAACACTTTCCATCTTCTTAGATGACATTGTGGGTCAATTATTCACCATTTTTATATTAACAGTAGCTGCTGCAGAATCAGCTATTGGGCTTGCTATACTTGTTGTTTATCATAAACTTTCTGGAACTATTGAAGTTTCCCGAATTAATCTATTGAGAGGTTAAAAATATAATTTATTATCCTGTATCAATTTTTTATGAAAAGATTTAAACATTTATTTTTAAACACTATCTTCTTTAGAAGCACTAAAGGATCTTTTTTTTCAATGAAAAGCGTTTTTTATTCAGATGTACCAACTTCTTGGAAAGGGCTAAGTCAGTCTAAAGATCTATTTTTAAATCCAAAATGGTTTTAAAATCTCTTGTTAATATAATACTAATAAATAAATCTACATGCAAGAACTTGCTTTGTCTTCTTATGGTATTCTTTTTGGATGCCTAAGCCTCCTAATCTTTTCTATGGCAGTTATTTCCTCTAGAAACCCTATTTACTCACTTTTTTATTTAATCTGTGTTTTTATTCAAATAAGTATGCTTTTACTAGCAGCAGGAGTGGAATTTATTTCATTTTTAATTCTTATGGTCTATGTTGGAGCTATCTCAATTTTGTTTCTCTTTGTTGTTATGATGATGGACATAAATCTCTTAGCCTTAAAACAAAGTCCATTAAACCAACAGGGACTATTTATAACTTTTGTTTTTTTAAATTTTGTTTATTGGTTTAACATTTTTTCAAATTTTAGTATGCAAGAAAGTACGCCTCTTTTTTTTGTGGACTGGTCTTCAGTACAAGCTAGTACGGGAAGCCTTTTTGTAGTAGCTTCTCATCTGTATTCTTCCTACGCTGTTGCTTTTATATTAGCTAGCTATATACTTTTGGTTGCAATGGTGGGAGCTATCGTGATTACACTGAAGCAAAAACCTTACGTAAAACGTCAAGATGTTCTTTATCAGAATCATAGGGATTTTGAGAAAACAGTAAGAAAGATTTCCACTGCATACAAAACATTAGACTAACCTTCATTGAAGACTGGAGAGAGTAACTCAGTTGGTTAGAGTGCTGGTCTGTCACGCCGGAAGTCGCGGGTTCAAGTCCCGTCTCTCTCGAAAAATTTAGTAATTACAAACAATTTCTACCTATACAGATTAGTTTGTGGTTACATTTTTCAATTACGGTTTGTAATGTTTGTTAAAATGAAAATAATTAAATCGTTCTTCTCTAAGGGCCTTGTTGCTTTATGTGTGTTTTTTAAATTTTAAATTTTTAAAAATATAACCTCTCTTTTCTTTTTGTATGACAAAATTTCTAACACCTTTTTTAGTACCTGTTTTTTTAGGACTTCTACATGGATTAACGATGGCTTCTCAACATGTATATTTTTATGGAATATACCAAAGTCAACTAGACATAGGTAACATGTTCTATTTTCTCAACTATTTAAGTTTAGAGGAGACTGATTGGTGTGATTTTCCTGAATTTATGGGATTTGTTGTTAAATTTCTTATGGTGTTTTGTAATCCATTTGATGCTTTTGAAATGTATTTCTACCCCCTTCCTACAGAAATAGTAACAATTTCTCGCAATGTAGAGGAACATGTGTACGATGCTTTAAAATTTATGTTAAGAAAAAGCATAGAAACAGAGGCTGCTTATTTAGTTGTAATAGTTTTTATTATTCTGTCTGCCTCGCATCTAATTTCAGGAATGCGTAACATTGTTCGAGACTATATTGACAACAATTACACCTATTATTTAGGTTATTTATCTATAGCTCTTTGTTTACGATTAGCCGCTATAAGTCTTTGTGCTTGGGTTAGTCCTTATACTTTTCTGCCTGTGTATGAAATTTTAGAGTACGGTATACTAGATTATCTACTGGATGATGAATTTATGGAACTTTCGGTACTAATCTTTTTAGCTGACGGCAGAGTTATAGTAGATGCTTCTGTTGTTAAGTAAATTAGAAAGCGGACATGGTGGAATTGGCAGACACGTTAGATTTAGGATCTAATAGCTACGGCTGTAAGGGTTCAAGTCCCTTTGTCCGTACAAATATCTATTTTATTATATCTACTTCTTAGGAAAAGTGGCTGAGCGGTCAAAGGCGGCAGACTGTAAATCTGTTGATGTATCATCTTCAGAGGTTCGAATCCTCTCTTTTCCATGTTTTGTTTTGTTATGCGGGGTGGAGCGTTGGAACGCTCATTAGGTTCATGCCCTAACGTTCGCAGGTTCAAATCCTGTCCCCGCATAACAATTCCTTTCTATTCATAATTCAGGACAAGTGGCTGAGTGGCCTAAGGCGCCAGTTTTGAAAACTGGAGTACCGTGGTACCGTGGGTTCGAATCCCACCTTGTCCTCTCAATATAATCACAAAATGTGTGTTTCAAACAACTTTTCTATCTAAAACTTTTTGATGCACTATTTATCCGAATTAAAATATAGATTTTATTTTGTATTCTACAACTTTCTACTATTTTTTTTAGTACAATGAATGTACTCTGAAGAATTATTGTTTCTTATAGGCAAGTGTTCATTTTTATGGATGAATTCGTCTGATGATATAACTTTTGTTCAAATACACCTCTCAGAAACGTTCGTAGCCTTATTAAAATTCTCTCTAATCTTTTCGTTTCTGTTAACAATTCCATTTATGAATTATCAATTATATCTATTTGGTGTTTCTGCTTTGTTTCCTGAAGAGTCTAATTATCTAAAATCTTTAGTACTACTATACTTGATATTTTTTCTTTTCTCAATGATTTTCTCTATATCTATTGTTTTTCCATTCTATGTTTTTTCTTCTTTAGAATTTTCAAACCTTGTGTTGCCTATGAATGACGGAGGACTTGTGCCTTTTAAAATATCTTTGCGTGTGGATGATATTTTAATGCAGTTTGTTTACTGTCTTTTAATAACTTGCATGCTATGTGTAATATTTTTATGAATCTTTTATAATTTTTATTTTAAATGTATCATACATATTAACATGAACCGTTTTTCTATTTACATAAAAATTGTCCTCTCTACATTTATTCTTTGGTGGTCTGGTCTTCTCCAAGCACACTGTTTTTCAATGTTGATAGTAGGATTTATAATTTTGTTAGAAGAACTTTTTTTGATCTCCTTGTTGTACATTAATTTAAAAATCTTTTTTACAGAAAATGAATCTCTTAAAACATAGCAGAAGAAATCTATGTTCTCAATCTTCTTCCCGTATATCAGCACGTTCTAAAATGTATAGCACTCGTGATAGAAGGAAACATCGATGCCTTTTTAAAAAAAAACGTTTATTAGAAAACACGTGTACAAAACAAGTTTCTAAAAATCTTTTTGGATATTCTTCTGTTTTATTAAATTTATCTAAACACAACACCAAACTTCCTAATTTTTTAAAAATGCATTGTCATGAATTGTTTATTGAGCTTCAAAATTAGTGACTTTTACAATATAAACTATAAAAATTATTACAGCAATGGCAATTTCTAACAAGACTATCATTTCTCCACATCTAGAAGTATACAATCATCATGGTGCATCAACTAGTTCAATTCTACATAGAATTACAGGTTTCTTTATAGCCGTACCAGCACTGTATTTTTTTCTCTGGAACGCCCCACTAACTCTTCTTCTAGAAGATCTTTCTAATCAATACACCATTCAATTATGTAAGTTTCTTATAACTAAGAACATAGAACCTCTCCTTTGCAGTAAAATTTTACAATCTATTCATGGAGTTAATTTTACCCTTAGTGAAAGAATTATGTTTTATTCTACGCATGAATGGCTTGTAGGAGCTTTTTATCTGTTTTCAATTTTCCTTGCTATGGGTTTTTTTACAGCTGCAACTTTTCACTCTTTGCATGGAATTCAACATTGGGCATGGGATGATTTCATGAGATCAAATTCTTATCGTGTGGAATTTAAAGCACTTCTTGTAGGACGTTGGTACGAAATCATTATGTGGGCAATTTTTACACACATTCTCTCTGAATAAATTTCCACGCTTTTAAATTTGTCCGGGTAGCTCAGGGGTAGAGCAAAAGACTGAAAATCTTTGTGCCGAAGGTTCGAATCCTTCTCTGGACAACACGCATTCATACGTAGGTCAGGTAGTATAACGGTAATACATACGGTTGCAGCCCGCGAAATGATGGTTCAAATCCATTCCTGGCCTACTCATACAAACAACTTTCTTTTATGGGCCCATAGTTTAATGGTTAGAACAGTTTGCTCATAACGAATTTGTGTAGGTTCAATTCCTGCTGGGCCTACTCTTTTTTTATCTTTTTACAAATTTAATTTTATGCTTGTAATTTTATGGTTGCACTAAAAATATTCCACTACCAAGCTATAACACTTTTACTTCCAGAGATGCTGAGAGGTATGTTTTTAGGCCTACGAGCATTTAGATATCCCAAAGTTACTATTAATTATCCATTTGAAAAAGGGCCTTTAGGTCCTAGATTTAGAGGAGAGCATGCTTTACGTCGTTATCCTACAGGAGAAGAGCGCTGTATTGCTTGTAAATTGTGTGAAGCAGCCTGCCCTGCTCAAGCAATTACAATAGAAGCGGATTCACGTTCTGATTTTAGTAGACGTACTACTCGCTACGATATTGATATGACTAAATGTATTTTCTGTGGATTATGCCAGGAGGCTTGTCCCGTAGACGCTATAGTAGAAGGTCCTAATTTTGAGTATTCTGTTTCTACCCGCGAAGAACTTTTCTACAACAAAGACAAATTATTAAATAACGGAGATCGTTGGGAATACGAAATAGCTCATAATACAAGTTCTGATAACAGCTACCGTTAATTTATATAAACTTAAAATGTATTTCAATTTTTATAAATATGCAACTTGAAAAATCGTTAAAACTTCATTGTTTGGGTTTTGTAGACAATAGTGAATTTTACCATATATTTGTATTTTGTATAATTTCAATAATATTAGCAATCGTATTGGTAGCGGCCTCTTTGATCGTAGCCCCCCAACCTTCCGACGGTGAAAAACTTTCAGCTTACGAATGTGGTTTTGATCCATTTGATGATTCTCGTAATCAGTTTGATGTCCGTTTTTATCTAGTGGCTATTCTATTTATAATATTTGATTTAGAGATAGCGTTTCTTTTCCCATTTATAGTTAATCTATCAACACAATCTGTGCTTTCTTTAGGTGCAGTTTTTTTATTTCTTACAATTTTGACGATAGGATTTGTTTATGAGTGGAAGAAGGATGCTCTAGAATGGGAGTAATGGGCCTTACCTCTTTACAAAAAATTTAAATTTTTAAAAAATTATGTCTATGTTTTCTCCATTTGAACAATTCGAATTAAATTCTTTGATTCCTATATCAATTGTTTTGCCTTGGACTAAATCAAATCTTGCAGATACGGGAGTAATTAACCTATCTTTTACAAATTCGTCTTTTTATGCTGTAATGATAGTTGTAGTATGTTTCCTTCTATCTTATTTTGTTTGGAATTCTGCTACTGTAATTCCTAAAGCTTGGCAAACTGTTTTAGAGCTTGTATATACTGCAGTTCTAGGAATTGTTGTAGAAAACATTGGTAAAACAAATCTTAAGTATTTTCCTTTTTTATTTACTGTGTTTTCATTTATACTTCTTTCTAATTTATTTGGGATGATACCTTATTGTTTTACAGTAACTAGTCATATCAGTATAACTTTTGCCCTTGCTTTTAGTATCTGCTTGTCTCTACTAATTCTTGGTCTAACAATGCACAAAAATGTTTTTTTCAAATCTTTTTTACCAGAAGGTACTCCTTTGGCACTAGCCCCTCTTTTAACAATAATAGAATTAGTATCTTACTGTTCTCATGCTATTAGTTTGTCAGTTCGACTTTTTGCAAACATACTTTCAGGACATGCTCTTCTTAAAATTTTAGCTGGATTTATGTGGACTTTAGCTTCTTTAGGTGGTGTATTTATACTTGCAAGTTTTGCTCCTTTCATGGTTGTTTTTGCTTTGACTGGGTTAGAATTTGGAGTAGCCGCTTTACAAGCTTACGTTTTTACTGTTTTGACTTGTATTTATTTAAAAGACACTTTATACCTACACTAATTGCATAGATATTGTTCCTCGATAGCTCAGTTGGTTAGAGCGCACGGCTGTTAACCGCGAGGTCATTGGTTCGAGTCCAATTCGAGGAGAAAAAATCATCTATGTATTTTCAACTGGATAAACATTTTGTAAAACATAATTTTAAAAAAAACTATACTACTAATGCCACAATTAGATTTACTTTCTTTTTTATCTCAGTTTTTTTGGTTTTTTATTACTTTTTGGTCACTTTACATAGTAGCTTTTAGATATTTTCTTGTTCCTACTGCAATGGCTTTAAAAATAAGAGAATACTTATCTCTGCCTGTTTCTGAAAAATCATCAGAATCTGAAATTAATGTATTGTCTCAAAAAGGTATATCAGATTTTAACACTTTATCATTAATTTACAAAAAATTAATAGCTAAAGCTTCTGATGCTCAACTTACATTAATTTCTTCTCAAATGTCAAATTTAATTAAAAGTTCTCGTAAACAGATCTCAACTGGTACAAACCAGTCTTCTGTTTCGTACTCTCTTCGAAAAGCATGTTTAACTTACAAAAATTAGTTTATCATTTAATTGTTATTATTATTTGCTTCTAATGTTTTAAAAAGGTTCTTAAACCTACATGAAGTCTATTTTTTAATTCTTCCATGCTCTTTTTTCAACAAAAAAGATGGCACGACGTTCGTTAAATTTCAAAAGAACACATTGTTTTCTTTTAGGAACACTTTTACACAAATTTATGGATCTTTTACTACCAGCAAAAGCTATCGGCGCAGGACTATCAACAGTTGCTCTTCTAGGAGTAGGTATCGGTATCGGTACAATATTCTCTTCTCTAATGCAATCATTTGCACGTAACCCATTTCAACAACAACAACTATTTACTTATGCTATGCTTGGATTTGCTCTTACTGAGTCTATTGCTCTTTTTGCTCTTCTAATTACATTCCTAATTCTTTTTACACTATAATAATAAAGAACTAGTTTAGCAAGAATACAAGATACACACTATAGCTATGTAATAACATAGCAACAACTAATTTGAGTTTGATCCTGGCTCAGAATGAACGCTTGCGATATGCCTAATACATGCGAGTCTAACAATTTAATTGTGGCGAACGGGTGCGTAATACAAGAGAATCTGCCATATAGATCCTGTAATCAGGAATACATGTAAAAAGATTAATTTCGCTATATGATGAGCTCTTGGAGGATTAGGTAGTTGGTGGGATAAAAGCTTACCAAGCCATTGATCCTTAGCCGGTCTAAGAGGATGATCGGCCACACTGGGACTGAGACACGGCCCAGACTCTTTTAGAGGCAGCAGTAGGGAATATTGGACAATGGGCGAAAGCCTGATCCAGCAATATCGCGTAGGTGATGAAGATTTTTCAATCGTAAAGCCTTTTCAGTGAAGAAGATGATGACCGTATTCACAAAAGAAGTCCCGGCTAACTCCGTGCCAGCAGCCGCGGTAATACGGGGGGGGCTAGCGTTATTCGGAATGACTGGGCGTAAAGAGCGCGTAGGCGGGGTACTTTGTGCACAAGTAGATAAAAACTTCATTATGTTTTTATTCTTATGAAACAAGTACTCTTGAGTAAAGCAGAAGACAGTAGAATTCTCGGTGTAACAGCAATATGTGCATATATCGAGAGGAATGCCAATGCGAAGGCAGTTGTCTAGACTTTTACTGACGCTGAGGCGCGAAAGCGTGGGGAGCAAATAGGATTAGGTACCCTGGTAGTCCACGCTGTCAACGATGAGTGTTAAATATTGGAATTTTTTTCAGTGTTACAGCTAACGCGTTAAACACTCCGCCTGAGGAGTACTGCCGCAAGGTTGAAACTCAAAGGAATTGACGGGGGCCCGCACAAGCGGTGGAGCATGTGGTTTAATTCGACACTACGCGCAGAACCTTACCGATCTTTGACATGCTACATATACAATAAAATCCAAATTTTATTGTGCTGGCTTCTGTAGAAGCTCTAGTTAGCACAGGCGTTGCATGGCTGTCGTCAGCTCGTGTCGTGAGATGTTTGGTTAAGTCCCTTAACGAGCGAAACCCTTTTGGAATAGTTGTTAACAGGTTATGCTGAACACTCTTTCCTAACTGCCTACAATAAGTAGGAGGAAGGTAAGGATGACGTCAAGTCCTCATGACCCTTATAGATCGGGCTACACATGTGCTACAATGGAAATGACAATGAGTCGCTATGATGTGAGTCAGAGCAAATCTCCAAACATTTTCTTAGTACGGATTGATCTCTGCAACTTGAGATCATGAAGCAGGAATCGCTAGTAATCGCGTATCAGCACGTCGCGGTGAATATGTTCTCGGGCCTTGTACACACCGCCCGTCACGCCCTGGGAGTTCTCTTTGTTCAAAGCCTGAATTCTAATTAAAGTTTAAAAAATCTCTACATACATGATTAAAGGTTTTTCTTTCTTAAGATTTTTCAGAATAGTGCAGAGAAGATGATTGGGGCGAAGTCGTAACAAGGTAGTCGTAGGGGAACCTGTGGCTGGACTACATAAATCATATAGTACACAACGGAAGCCGGTCCAAAACAGCTTCAACTAACAAAAGACCGTACACTTAGTTTTTAAATCTAATTTTTTTGGTAGATCTAATGTCCCCTAAAATCAATCCAAATAGCTCTGTCCCACTAAACCTAGTATATCAGGGACATGGGTTCCATTTAGTAAATCCGAGCCTTTGGCCTTTAACAGGTTCGGTGTCTGCTTTTATGTGTGCACTTGGAACTGCCATGTGGATGCATGAGTATGTAGGCGGGGGCTACCTTTTATTTCTAGGAGTACTTTCTCTTATTTTAACAATGATTGTTTGGTGGGGAGATGTTATTGATGAATCTCTTCAGGGACATCATACTTCTATGGTTCAAAATGGTATCAGAATGGGAGTAGTTTTATTTATAGTTTCTGAAGTGATGTTTTTCTTAGCGTTTTTTTGGGGATTCTTCCACAGTGCTCTTGCTCCCACTATAGAAATAGGTTGCGGATGGCCACCTGTAGGAATAGAAGCTTTCCACCCATTCCAAGTACCTTTACTAAATACAGCAATTCTATTATTATCAGGTGCTTCTATTACATGGTCTCACCATGCATTGGTTGGTAACGCTTTAGAAGAAGCTACAGCTGGTTTAGTGATGACAATAGTTCTTGCTTTGGTTTTTACTTTTGTTCAGGCCTACGAGTACATAGAGGCTCCTTTTAGTATATCAGATGGAGCTTACGGAACTACTTTTTACATGACAACAGGCCTTCATGGTTTTCATGTATTTATCGGTACTGTTTTCCTTATTGTTTGTTTGTTTAGACATTTAATGGGTCATTTTACTCCCTCTCATCATGTTGGTTACGAAGCTGCCATATGGTATTGGCATTTTGTTGATGCTGTGTGGATTTTCCTTTATGTCTTTGTTTACGTTTGGGGAAACGATGCAGATGGTATGTTAATACAAGAACTTACTGAATTCAATTTCTCTAAGATACTAGGTTAATTTTTATACATTACCTTATATTTATTATTTTTACATTTTAACATAAAGCGATAACCCTATAGTTCCAAATGGCAAATACGTCACATTCAACTTCATTTCTAGAAAGAAATTTACGTTGGTTAGGTTCTACCAACCACAAAGATATAGGAACACTTTATATGCTTTTTGGTGCTCTATCAGGAGTTTGTGGAACTCTTTTATCTATAGCAATTCGATTGGAGCTTAGTAGTTTGGGATCAGTTATTTTAGCTGGTAACCATCAGTTATACAATGTTATTGTTACAGCTCATGCTCTTCTTATGATTTTTTTTATGGTTATGCCTGTTTTAATAGGAGGTTTTGGTAATTGGATGGTTCCAATTCTTATTGGGGCACCTGATATGGCATTTCCTCGATTGAACAATATTAGTTTTTGGCTTCTTCCTCCTTCCCTTCTTCTTCTAATCATGTCTTCATTGGTAGAAACAGGAGCTGGTACTGGATGGACTGTTTATCCTCCACTAAGTAGTATAGATTTTCATTCAGGAGCTTCAGTTGATTTGGCCATTTTTAGTCTTCATTTAAGTGGTGCAGCGTCTCTTCTAGGAGCAATAAATTTTATATGTACTATTTTAAATATGAGAGTAAATAGAATGGAACTTCACGGTATGCCTCTATTTGCTTGGTCAGTTTTAATTACTGCAGTTCTCCTTCTTTTATCTTTACCAGTTCTTGCAGGAGGTATTACTATGCTTTTGACTGATCGTAATTTCAACACTTCTTTTTTCGACCCTGCAGGAGGTGGGGATCCAATACTGTTCCAACATCTATTTTGGTTCTTTGGTCATCCAGAAGTGTACATTTTGATTATACCTGCTTTTGGTATTGTTAGTCAAATTATTCCTAAATTTGCTCAGAAACCTATTTTTGGATATGTTGGTATGGTGTACGCTATGCTATCAATTGGTGGATTAGGATTTATTGTTTGGGCTCACCATATGTTTACTGTTGGTATGGATATTGATACTAAAGCTTATTTTAGTGCAGCAACTATGATCATAGCAGTGCCGACAGGTATTAAAATATTTAGTTGGATTGCTACATTATGGGGATCTTCTATGTATTTAGCAACTCCTATGCTTTTTGTAATAGGATTTTTATTCCTGTTTACAGTAGGAGGAGTAACAGGAGTTATCCTTTCTAACTCGGCTTTGGATGTAGCTTTACATGACACTTACTATGTTGTAGGACATTTCCATTATGTTTTATCTATGGGAGCAGTCTTTGGAATGTTTGCAGGATTATATTATTGGTTTCCTAAAATGACTGGAAAAATTTATAATGAGGCTTTCGGACGTATTCATTTTTGGACAACTTTTATAGGTGTTAATTTGACTTTTTTCCCGATGCACTTCCTAGGACTAGCTGGAATGCCAAGAAGAATACCTGATTTTCCAGATGCATACCTAATGTGGAATCAAGTAGCCTCTTTTGGTTCAATATACACAACATTCGCTATAGGATTCTTATTCTATAATATGGCTATTTCATTTTCAGCGGATAACCATTGGTCTAAACACAACAAAATAATAGTACCTGATTATTTTAGAATAACTACAGTTAGTAAGTTTAATCACTTCGCTGTGCCAGCTCAGCGACTATGGCTTAAAGTACTCCGTACTGCATGTGCAGTTGGAATGAGTCACGATTCGTTAAAATCTTCTAGGTTAGACGCTCTCTACGAATTAACAAAACATATGCCTGTAAGAGATGGTATATGTGTTGTAAGAATAATAACTCGAGCACAGTACTCTAAAAATCTTGAGGGAGAGAGCTCATTAGCATCATTTTCATATGGTTCAGCAATGATGGAGACACTAGTGGTAGATCGTACTATACATTACACACCAGAAATCAGAGATTTCTGGGATGTTCATTTTGGTAAACATTACTTGAATGTTCTTTTATTTGGAAGAGCCTCTAACAATGAAGACACAATTGAATGGCTTTTAAATTCACCTCCTAAATTCCATACATTTGATAAAGCTCCGTTGATAGTTTCTACTGAAAAATAGTTTTTAAATCAATTGGTAGTAGATTCAAGATACAATAATTAAATTGGACCGTATTTTGTTATAAAAAGTAATTTATAGGCACCCAGTGGAAACCTAGGCATTAAGAAAAGGATTACATATATTGGAGAGAGAATATTCTGCGACCTTCAATTTATCCTAAGTGAAAACACGCTCACCGTATTGAGCTTTAAACTATACTCAGAGAACTGAAACATCTAAGTATCTGAAGGAACAAAAATCAATCGAGATTCCGTAAGTAGTGGCGAGCGAACGCGGAACAGGCCTAAAAGTCTTTTTAAAAAACCAGAATAAGTTGGAATACTTAGCCAAAGAAGGTTATAGCCCGGTATCACTTTTTTAAATTAGACAAATTTGAGTAAGGCGAGTTAGGAGCAATCTTGTCTGAATATGGGGGACCCATCCTCCAAGCCTAAATATTTCTTAATGACCGATAGTGAACATAGTACCGTGAGGGAAAGGTGAAAAATGATCTCAGGTCATTCATGACCGACTATTAGAGACGTGAAAATGAAACTCGGTGCCTACAAGCAGTTAGAGCTTGTTCTTAACAAGTGATAGCGTACCTTTTGTATAATGGGTCAGCTAGTTGATGTATTTAGCAAAGTTAAATCGAGAGATGTAGCTGTAGCGAAAGCGAGTCTTAATAGGGCGTATAGTTGAATGCTTCAGACCCGAAACCAAGTGATCTAACCAAAAGCAGGTTGAAGAAGTTTATACTTTGGAGGACCGAACCCGTGTATGTTGCAACATGCTGGGATGACTTTTGGTTTGGAGTGAAAGGCTAATCAAACTTGGAGATAGCTGGTTTTCTGCGAAATCTATTTAGGTAGAGCGTTGTATTAATTTGCAGGGGGGTAGAGCCACTAGATAGGCTAGGGGGAGACCTTTGGTCTTACTGAACCTAACCAAACTCCGAATACCTTGTACAATCTATACAGCAGACAGACTTCGGGTGCTAAGATCCGGGGTCGAGAGGGAAAAAGCCCAGACTTTCAGTTAAGGTCCTTAATATGCACTAAGTGAAGAAGGAGGTGGTACACTCAAGACAGCCAGTAGGTAGGCTTAGAAGCAGCCATCCTTTAAAGAAAGCGTAACAGCTCGTTGGCCTAGCGGATGTACTGCACCGAAGATGTATGGGACTAAAGTGTATAACCGAAACTAAAGATAGAAATTGTATAAAATTTCTATGGTAGCAGAACGTTCTGTAAGCCGTTGAATCTTCATAGTGATATGAAGTGGAGGTATCAGAAGTGACAATGCTGACATGAGTAGCGAAAATGGCAGGTCCTACAGGACAGTTGTCTGCCATCGCCGAAAATCCTAGGTTTTCTAGGGTATGGTAGAACCGCCCTAGAGTTAGTCGGCCCCTAAGACTAAAACGAAAGTTGAAGTTGATGGGAATCTGAGTATTATTCTCAGAACCTTGAAGAAGTGACAAAACTTTTAGACTGTTTTAACTAAGACGGATTGTTAAATGCAGTTTGTAGTTTTCAAGAAAAAGCTCTTCATAAATAGACCGTACCAAAAACCGACTCTGGTGGATTAGTAGAGTATACTAAGGCGTTGTGGGAGAATCATGTTGAAGGAACTCGGCAAAATGACTCTGTAACTTCGGGAGAAAGAGTGCTGATTTTAGGGCAACCTAAAATCAGCGACACAAAGCAGGGGGTAGCGACTGTTTACTAAAAACACAGGGCTCTGCTAAATTGAAAAATGATGTATAGGGCCTGACGCCTGCCCGGTGCCAGAAGGCGAAAGATTTTAGACATTGTTCTAAGTTATAAACCCTGGTAAACGGCGGCCGTAACCATAACGGTCCTAAGGTAGCAAAATTCCTTGTCGGGTAATTTCCGACCTGCATGAACGGCGTAACGACTTCCCCACTGTCTCCAACATGAACCCAGTGAAATTGAATTCTCCGTGAAGATGCGGAGTACTAACGGCTAGACGGAAAGACCCCGTGCACCTTTACTACAGCTTTATAATGGTTTTAGCTTTTTTGTATGTAGGATAGGCGGGAGCCTAGAATATCTGTAAAGATTAGGCAACCTTGAAATACCGCTGACATTAAATCTACAAACCTAACTCCTACTATGGAGGACATTGTATGGCGGGTAGTTTGACTGGGGCGGTCACCTCCTAAAGAGTAACGGAGGTGCGCAAAGGTAAGCTCAGATAAGCCTTTCGGCTATCGTAGAGTGTAATGGCATAAGCTTGCCTGACTGTAAGACTGACAGGTCAAACAGGGACGAAAGTCGGCCATAGTGACCCGATGATGCTGAATGGAAGGGTCATCGCTCAACGGATAAAAGGTACGCCGGGGATAACAGGCTAATGACTCCCGAGAGATCATATCGACGGGGTCGCTTGGCACCTCGATGTCGACTCATCACATCCTGGAGTTGCAGAAGATTCCAAGGGTTCGGCTGTTCGCCGATGAAAGTGGTACGCGAGTTGGGTTGAGAACGTCGTGAGACAGTTCGGTTCCTATCTACCGTTAGTGTAATAGAATTGAGAAGCTTGAACTTTAGTACGAAAGGACCGAGTAAAGTGTACCAATGGTGTACCAGTTGTTTCGCCAGAAGCATCGCTGGGTAGCTACGTACATAACGCATAATTGCTGAAAGCATATAAGCAAGAAGGCGGCTTCAAAACAAGTTCTATATAATTTGTGTACTTTGTACATAACTACAAGAGGGGTGGCAGTAGACTACTGCTAAAGATTTTTAAAATCTTATGGGCTTTACATTAAGTTCTGTGAAGACCTGGTGTAAAAGTTCCAAAAACCTCCCATTACTTTTTATATTAATACTGTCCAATTTTTACTTTTTTGCCGAACCAATAGTTCTAGCAAAGAAATCCGATCCACAACCGAATTCGATACTACCTAGTATATTCTTTGGAACTATAGGCGGTTCGGCTTTCATTTTAGATGTCGAAACAATTTTTTTTAAGATTTTATTGTTCTACAATATAAATTTATGTTACAATTTTTCACATGCTATCTGATTTTTTTAAAGCAATTTCAATTTTAATGGGAAGTGAAAGTTTATTTGAAAGTAGCCACTCATTCATACAAGAAGGAAAACTTTTTATGCAGGATGGTTACACTCCTATAATGGAAGGTATTACGAATCTTCACAATGATATTATGTTTTTTATTTTTGTTATAGTTGGATTTGTAGTATGGATGCTTTTTGTAACAATATATCTATTTAATGTATCTTCGAACGAGAGACCTTCTAAAGTAACTCATGGTACACTAATAGAAGTTATCTGGACAGTAACACCTACTCTAATTCTGTTAATTATTGCTCTTCCTACTTTTGCACTACTTTATTCAATGGATGAAGGTATAGAGCCTGAAGTTACTATTAAAGCCATCGGTCATCAATGGTATTGGTCTTATGAATATAGTGATTTTTACGGAAATCTAGATTCTAACTCAACTTTAACTGACACTGAGAATAGTCATGTAGCATTTGATAGTTTTATGGTAAATGATGCTGATTTTGATGATTGGAGTCAATTACGTCTTTTAGAGGTTGATAATCCATTAATACTTCCAATTGATACTCATATTAGAGTTCTAGTAACTTCAGCAGATGTTCTTCATTCATGGGCAGTTCCATCTCTTGGTGTTAAAATGGATGCAGTTCCAGGAAGACTAAATCAACTTTCTTTATTTATAAATCATACAGGTACTTTTTATGGACAGTGTAGTGAATTGTGTGGTACAAATCATGGGTTTATGCCTATTAAAGTACTGGCTGTTACTCGTGCTCAATATCTAAACTGGTGGTTTTTGGTTTGGTAGATTTTTGTCTTTACTATTTATTTTAAAAATTTTACTAAAATATAAAGATTAATTTATTTATTAAAATGTTTTCTGATGTTAGCTTAGCACGATTCATATATGTAGGAGTATTACTTTTTGTAGGATTGGCGTCTAAAGAAATTCTTATAGCAGATCCAGCACTCCTTGTAGCAGGTACATTTTTAGTGTTTTCTTATGTTGCTGTTACTAAATTAGGACCACTAGCAAATGAATTTTTTACTTCTCACGAAAATTCATTAAAAACTAAACTCTCTTCTACTTTAGATAGTTTTAAAGAAGAAGTGGCTGCTCACAAAGAACAGGAAGACGTATTAGAACTTTCGGCCTTAGTAGTTTCAGCAGGATCTAATGTTAACGCATCTCTTTTTGTGTCTGAACTAAATCCTTACGTTTCAGGAACATATGCTTCTCACATAAAAGAAGATTCTTTTGTTTCTTTATCACACAACGATCTTTTACAATTAACAAATGATCAGGACAAAGAACAACAACGTAGATTAAACAAAATTCGTGCTACTTTTAAATAATTATTAAATATAAGCTTTTAAAAGTTTGTAGTGAATAAATTACTTTCAGAAAAGAATTATTTGTCTAATTCGATGTCTTACACATCATTTATTTCCACCACTCCTTTTGCCTCCTCTATAGATGTAGGCACATCCTCCGATACATTTTTATTGGATGGTCAAATCTATTACGGAAAGCGAGTTTCTCGTACAGTTAAAGGTGGACGTAGATCCAGCTATTCTATACAATCTTTTTCTATAGGTTCAAATTTATGGTCAACCTATGTTTATTTCGGAAAAGGGAAATCAGAGCATCGATTCAAAGCATCTGAGAAGGCACAAGGAACTATAAGTAAGAACTATGGTTACCAGAATTATAGAGTTATTCGAAAATCAACCTCAAATTTTAATAACAAAGCTTACAGATTCTCTTACAAATCAAGTCTCTTGGATATGCATTTTAACAATTCTCAAAATGCATTACCATCTCCAAATTCTTTATCTGTATACAAACCAGTGTTTGTAGGACTTTTCCCATTTAACAAGATACATGCTAGATTCAGAAATACACGTAGCACGTTAGTACAATCAGGTTGTTTAAAAAAATCCCTACAGTCGATAAGCCTCTCTCTGATATAATTTTTTTTAAAAAAAACATCTGAGAGGGTGCATAGCTCAGTGGTAGAGCATCAGACTTTTAATCTGCTGGTCTTGGGTTCGAATCCCAATGCACCTACAGAGTTTTTGCAGAGATAGGATGTAGTACTGTTGAGCTTTTTATTCTTGAAAAAAAATATAATGTTTTTTTTAAAACACTTTTTATGCGTTTAAATCATTACTCAGCTTTTTCAATGGTTAATCAAATGTTAGTTATATACAAAGCACCAACGAACTTGAATTATTTTTGGAATTTTGGTGTTCTTGCTGGCCTAGCTTTAGTAATCCAACTTATTACTGGTATTAGTCTAGCCATGCATTACACACCTCATATTGAACTCGCTTTCAATAGCGTGGATCATATTATGAGAGATTTACAATATGGATGGCTTCTTCGTTATATGCACTCTAACGGAGCTTCTTTATTTTTTATGGTAGTTTATGCTCATATATTTAGAGGTCTTTATTATGGATCATATGTTTATCCAAGACAAGGAGTTTGGTGGATTGGTTGTACTATATATGTTCTTATGATGGCAGTAGCTTTTCTAGGGTATGTTTTACCTTGGGGACAGATGAGTTTCTGGGGAGCTACAGTTATTACTAATTTTTTTTCAATTATTCCGTTTTTTGGAAAAGATGTTGTGGAATGGATTTGGGGAGGATTTGCTGTAAATAATGCTACTCTAAATAGATTTTACAGTCTACACTATTTCCTATCTTTTGTTATAGTAGGTTTATCAGCACTTCACTTAATAGTTCTTCATCAACATGGAGCAAATAATCCACTTGGAGTTGAGTCTAAAGATACTATTCCTTTTTATCCTTACTACTATGTAAAAGATTTAGTAGGAGTAAATGTTTATTTGATCGTTTATTTCTTTTTTGTATTTTTTTATCCAGAAGCACTCGGTCATCCTGATAATTACGTACCAGCAAATCCTATGGTGACTCCACCAAGTATTGTTCCTGAGTGGTACTTTTTACCAATGTACGCTATATTAAGATCTATCCCTTATAAAACTCCTGGAGTTCTTACAATGGGATTGGCTGTAGGAGCTTTATACCTACTACCTCTAGTATCTAAACCTATAGTTAGAAGTGGAGACAATCGTCCAATATTTGCAATACTTTTTTGGACATTTGTAGTAGATTGTTTTCTTTTAGGATGGGTTGGAAGTAACCATGTGGAAACTCCTTGGGTAGAATGTGGTCAAATAGCTACAGTTTATTACTTCTTGTTCTTCTTTGTGTTGTTGCCTTTTGCTACACAAGTTGATAACTACTATTTTTCTTTATCTTATCGAAACGAAAAATTAGCAAGCAAGTATATAACTAGACTTAATGTTCATACAGGAGAGTGTGTTGGTTATGGTCTTGCTAGAGTTGGTGACGACGATAGTAAATAGAGTTAATGTATCTTTTTTCGGGGGAAGGATTGTCTCCTCTTTTTTGAAGTGTCTTTCCCCCGATTTAAGTTTATTTTCTTCTAACATTTCTAAACATAAACCAATTGAACATCCTTTTTATGAATTTAAAAAAATATACTAGTACTATTCGTATTGAATTCCCAGAGTCTGAGTATAGACAAAGTTTTTTAAAAACATTAACATTGAATGCATGTTACAAAAAAATTTTTTCTTCTCTTACAAACTCTTCTCATTCGTCATACATACATTATTATCAGAATAACGTTCTGTTTATAACATCGAGAATTTTTTTTAAAAAGAAGTCATCTAACCGATTACTTTCAGTAAAATCGTCACCGCATGTACATAAATCATATGAACAACTTGTAGAAAAATCTCAAAATAGTCCTACACTGGCAATTACAATAACTAGCTTTTGTAAAGAAGATGTGTTTTCATCTCACAATTCTTTTGTAGAATCTGTAGAATCTGGATTAAACAAGATTTTATCAAATTCTCACAATGTATCATTAAATTCTAGTTTAAACCTAAATTCAGAAGAATTATTATTAACTCATTCTAAAGTGAGTATAATCCACCAAAAATAATTTTTAATAAACCACACTTCGATCCAATGCTTTTAACTTGTCTTAACCACTCTGTTCCATCTGTACAAAAGCTTTTAAAAAGAGGAGCTTCTAAAACTGCAGGAAAAAATCATACTGGTAGAACAACCGTTTTTCATATGGGAGGTGGGCACAAAAGAAAGAAACGTTTTGTTGATAAAAATTTAGGTAATGCTCCTGTTGCAGGTCTAATTGTTTCAACAAACTATACTCCTTATCAGTCTAATACCCTTTCTTTAATTCGAGTACCACTAAAAGAAGATCCTACAACAAGTCTTTATTTCTATTCACCCTCTACTCATAGTATAAAGGACAATTCCTTTTTAAGTTTTGGTGGCAATGCTAAAAGCGTTGGAGGAAATCGAACTGTTTTACAAAATATACCTACAGGTACATTGATTCACAATGTAGAACTTTATCCAGCAAAAGGCTCTTGCGTTGCTCGTTCTGCGGGTACCAGTTGTCAAGTAATTAGAAATGATGGATCTGACAAGACATTAGTGAAGCTTCCTTCTGGTAAAACAATTCTTTTGAATTCAAAATGTTTAGCTACGATAGGAATTTGTTCGAATGTTTCTTACAAAAATCAATTTTTAAAGAAAGCTGGATCTGCTAGATGGTTAGGAGTCCGTCCCACAGTCAGAGGAATAGCCATGAATCCTGTTGATCATCCTCATGGAGGTAGAACTGGGGGAGGTCGTCATCCACGTACTCCTTGGGGTAAATTAACGCGAGGGGTAAAAACTCGTTCACGTTAAATTTTTTGTATGGTGGGTATAGCTCAGTTGGTTAGAGCGTTAGATTGTGGTTCTAAAGGTCACGAGTTCAAATCTCGTTACCCACCCATTCTTTGGCGGAATAGTTTAACAGGTAAAACAGTAGAATCATAATCTTCAATAAAAGGTTCGAGTCCTTTTTCCGCTAATTTTTAATAAATAAATATAATTATCTTTACGTTTTACATGGATACTTTAAAACTTCGTTTAAATGCTGGTCAAGCATCTTCCAGTTCTACTTTGGGCCCTGCATTGGGACAAAAAGGTATAAATATGGGAGAATTTGTCTCTACTTATAATGATTTAACCAAACATTATGATTCTTCTAATATTTTAAATGTAAAGGTAAAAGCTAAAGATAGAAAATTTAGTATACGTTTGGGTTACATTCAAACAACAGCTTTAATAAAAAAAGTTAGTGGTTTTAAAAAAGCCAGTGGACAAAAGGATAATTCTTTCCGAATTTCAGTTAACCATCTGTACATGGTGACTTTGTTAAAAAAGCAAGATCCAAGGCTTGCACACCTTTCTTTGGTAAGTATATTTAAAATGGTAATGAGTACTGCCAAGTCGATGCATATGACTATTTCAAAATAAGACAGGGAAGGAGGGACTTGAACCCCCAACTTTGGTTTTGGAAACCAATGCGTTGCCAATTACGCCACTCCCCCTTTTTCTATTGTCTAAATTCTAGCCGGATTAGCTTCAATTGGTAGAGCATCTGATTTGTAATCAGGGGGTTGTCAGTTCGATTCTGACATCCGGCAAATTGTTTTTTACTAACATAACCGAGACGTAGCGCAGCGGTAGCGCGTCTGCCTTGGGCGCAGAAGGTCGCGTGTTCAAATCACGCCGTCTCGAATAGATTTTAAAGCTTCCATGGTGAAATGGTAGACACAGTAGATTCAAAATCTTCCTTTTGCAGGTTCGAGTCCTGCTGGAAGCAAAATTTCTAATTGCTTGGCTTCTTTTCTCCATAACGAGAACGTGCTTGTTTGCGACCAGTTACACTTTTTGCATCCTCTGCCCCTCGTATAATTTTGAATTTAACACCCGGAAGATCAGGTGTTCTTCCACCCCTTACCAACACAGTTGCATGTTCTGGTATAGAATGAGCTTCTCCTGGAATGTAAGCAATAATAATCTTTCCTGAAGATAGTCTAACCTTTGCAACCTTTCTATCTGCAGAATTTGGTTTTTTAGGACTTCGTATGTACAATTTTATGCAAGTACCTTTTCTTTGTGGAGCTGTAACAGATTGTGTCGTTTTCTTTTTTGATTTTCTAGGTTTTTTAGAAAGTTGGGTTAATGTTGGCATTCATTTGAAAGAATATTTTAATTTTTTAATATACACGGAAGAAGTGGGATTCGAACCCACGGTACAAATAAGTTGTACACTGATTTAGCAAACCAGCGCTTTAGACCACTCAGCCATTCTCCCTATCTAAATTACAAATAACTTTATAAATTTGTAATATGATCAACCAATAGGTTCACAGTATTCATTTTGGTATGAATGGATCCATCTTTCACAAAGATATTGTAAGTAATTCCATTTGTATTTGTATTAGCAAGAGAAGTTATGCGTACTGTAGGAATTAATCTTTTCTGAGCCTCTCTAATAGCAACATAATTTTCAGCCTCGTCTAAAAAAATAACAAGTCGAGGTTCATAAACACTTTGTTGAAGACCTCCCCACTTTAATTTTTTTTTATTGTACTCTTCATAATTTTTATAAGGTATATGTCTGGCTTTATTAGAATTGATTTTTTCAAATGCCTGGAGATTTTTAAATAGAATTTTTTTCTGTCTGTGTAAAGCATCAATTCTTTTTGTAGTCTCATTCCAATTAGATATAGTTCCGGGTTTCCATGATCCTGCAACAAAAGATTGATTTGTTTTAAAAGCCACCAATTTTGCTAAAACCTTAGTGTCTTCATGGTTTCCTACAAACAATAGATCTCCATTTTGAATAGAATCTTTTTTATGAATTTGAGTTATAAAGTTTAAAACTTTTTGTAAATTCAATTGATCTACGCTATTCATATTAAATACTCTTTTCTTATGATCAGCTTCAGAAAATGTTTTCATAGAATAATTTTAACATAATTTAATTTTAATAGTATTTTTCATGTTGAAACTTCGACTTCGTCCTTTAAAATGTCAAATCGCCAATGAGAAGCTTTTTGAAATTGTTTCTGTGGATTCTCGGAGAAAAAGAGACACTCACACATGTAAGAATGTCGGTTATTACAGAATGTACCTTTCAGGTAACAAAACTGTTACTTTAAATAAATCAAATCTTATAGCAGCTCTTTCTTCAGGAGGACAACCTACTAAATCAGTAGAAAAATTGATACAACCAATAATGAAAGATTTATTATAGTGATGTCTACACATCATGAAGATAGAAAGGGGACGTAGTTCAATTGGGAGAACGCATGCTTTGCATGCATGAAGTTGTTGGTTCGAGTCCAATCGTCTCCAATAGTATTAGTAGTAAATTTGCCTACAAATGTAAAATCACTGTTTTTTTCAATACAACCATGCTTGATAATATGTCAAAAGAAAATCTTAATCCTAAGAAATCTCTTCAAATGTCTCTTACAGGAACAAAAGGCTTGGGTGTTTCTATCGTAAACAATATTTGCACAGCTCAAGGATTTCAAACTACTTTTAAGACAGGTCAGCTTAATAGCCAAATGAAAACCTCACTGGAAAAAATTTTATTAACTGTGCCAACCCCCACTGAAAACCGTTATAGCGATTTCCTTAAAAAAACTTTAACAGATTTAAAGCAATCTGGTTCTTACAGGGGACAACGTATAGCACAAGCTCTTCCGGTAAGAGGTCAAAGAACTAAATCCAATGCAAGAACTCAGAAACAGAAAAAGCCTTCCTCTGGACAAGCACAGAGAACAGCTTTTAGTAAGAAAAAGACAAGATCTTCAGGAATTACTTCCAATAAAAATTCTCGTCAGAATTCAGCAAAAATCTCAATAGAATTTCCAAAATCTTCTAAACTGCGTTGTTCTTTTAGAAAAATATAATACCAATCTTTGTACCACCATTTAAATGCCTCGTTCTAAGTGGAAAATCCCATTTCTACATTCAAAGTTAGAAAAATCTTTAGTAGATCTGTATATAATGTCTGAATCTATTTATGTGAAGGATCCTCATTCTGAATTATCTCGTAGACACACAAATTTGAATAAATCCCATCTACAAACTTATTCTAGAAGTTCTTCTATTCTATCTTCTATGGTAGGACTTCTAATATACGTACACAATGGAAAAAAATTTTTACCTGTTCGTATTAAATCATCCATGGTTGGCAAAAAATTAGGAGAATTTTCTTTTACAAGAAAGATACTTAGCCACAAAAAAACAAAGAAAAAATAAATTTTAAAAATTTTATATGGCTCAGAAAACAAATCCGTGCACTCTTAGATCCGAAATTAGTAAATCAAAAATTTTCTCTTACACGCCTCGTAAACAGAATTTAGGTAGAGAAAACTTAGTTGCTCTTTCAATTAAAAATTCTTTAACTAAGTTTTATAAGAATTATAATTTTGATTTGAAATCTATACGTTTAGAGAGAGATTTTCAAAATATGATAGTTCATGTTATCTTACAAAATACTTTAAAAACTGATTCAGAAGATAAAACTTCTGAGGAAAAATCTCTATCTACAGTAGAGCTGCCTATTTTAACAGCAGAAGAGAAATCCTCTAAGATTTTTGAACCCATCGCATATTATGTAAAATGCAGTAACACAGATAACTTCTTTCTATGGTCTTCTGAAACACACACTCTTCTAAAATCGATATTCAAAGAATGGGGAGTGTATTTGTACGTTATAAAATCTACCCTATTTTGCTCTCTTTTAAATCCTATAGAACAGATGAATGCTTCTAATCTGTCCCAACATATACAATCTCAAATCGCCCTTTCTGATGCTAGAAGACAAAAGATTCATATAAAATCATACATTGATAGAATTGTAGATCAAGTGTCTTCGCTAGAAAATATACAAGGATTAAAAATTCAGCTTAAAGGTCGTTTGCCTTCGGGAGGATCAGGTAACAAAGCTGGACGTTCTAAAAAAGAGACTTCATCTTATGGTAATATACCACTACAAACAATTACTTCTCATGTAGATTACTCTTACAATTCTATACCTACCAAATCTGGAACGTGCGGTGTTAAGGTGTGGATACATTACAATTAAACTAATTCACGTACAATTCTCATGAAAGACAGAAAAGGACGCATTAGAGGCATCAAATTGCATAAACCTCAAGAACAGATTTTTGAACACATCCTAAGAACCTCTCAACCAGGTCGATTAACAGCACAACAGATTGAAGCTTCTCGTAGAATACTTTCTAAAAAATTAAAGAAGCAGGGAAGTTACCGGATTCATGTGCATCCTTCAATTAGTGTTAGTAAAAAACCTTCTGAAGTTAGAATGGGTAAAGGTAAAGGTGCAGTAGATCATTTTATAGCTCGAGTAAAAGCAGGGCAAATTTTGTTTTCTATTCAAAATGTAAATGCATCTATTGCAAAAACTTTGTTTGTAAAGGTTAGTTATAAACTTCCGATACAAACCAATTATTTTTTAAAAATTTAAATAATTTTTATCGCTTGTTATGTTACAGATGAATAGTCAGGTTGCTATTGTTGACAATTCTGGAGGCCTAGTAGGAAATTGTATTAGTATTCTAGGAGGAAAACGTTTTGGGACCATAGGTGATCGTATCGTTATTTCGCTAAGAAAAGTTGCCAAAGGGAAACATAGTAATCAAAGAAAGATAACAGTTGGTAAAGTGTACAGAGCTTTAATTGTGCAAACAGTGAAAGGTCGTCAAAGAAATGATGGAAGCACACTTCAATTTTCTCAAAATGGAGTCATTCTTTTGAATGCCCAAGATCATCCGATAGGAACTAGAATAAAAAGCCCTGTTCCCAGAGAATTAAAAACTTCTCCTTATCTAAAAGCACTTTCTTTAGGATCTAATATAATATAGCCTTTAAAATTTACAATGAAAGCTTTTACTCAGCATCATTATGAAAATGTATTTCGGTGGGATAGTATAGCTCAGAAAAAAGTAACTCATTCTTCTGCTATTACTGGATTTAAAAAAATTGTACTGACGCTTCATGAACAATCCAAAAAAAGTCCTCGCGATAAATATGTTTTGTCTCTTTGCTTGGAACTTCTCACTGGACAAAGAGTTTCTCCAACAATTCTTTCTAAAATGACGTACAAACTTTCTATGTTTCCTTTAAAACAAAGTAATGCTACAATCAGTCAAGTAACTTTACGAAGAAAACGTCTTTTTTTGTTTTTAGACCGTATACTTTTAAACACTTCTGATGTGACAGCATTGGACAATCTTCCTAATTCTACCCAACCCCTAAAACACTTTTCCTTTTATTATACCTCTCCTCTGGCATTTAGAGAGTGTAGCAATCTTCATCTCCATTTTCATAAAATGGGTCCGTTACAAGTACACATTTCATTGAATCAAGAGGCATCAGCCGCTCATATTGTAGAATCTTTTCAATTAGCATCAGATAAAAAATAAATAATTACAATTTACATTCTTATGACATTCAGACAATCAGCGCGAGTTCAAAAAGACATAGTCTTTAGAGATACTTTTGCTCAATTAGAAAGTCAAAGGAATTTGTTAAAATCAATTTCTTTAGACCAAACACTTCCCTACACTATACGCACAGCTGCCGCATCAGATCTTTGTTTACTGGGATCAACAGGTGCTCGAACACTTGTAAAAAATAGATGTGTCATTACAGGAAGATCAAAGGGTGTAAACAAACGATTCCGCTTGTCTCGTATAATGCTTAGGAAGATGACTTCGGAAGGAGTTCTCCCTTCAATACAAAAAATCTCTTGGTAAAAAATATAAAATACCTTTTTATTATTATGAAAGCTACAACCTTTACTACACCCAAACAGGTTAGTGTTCATGTGTATGCTAACTATATTAAGGTAAGTGGTTCTCTAGGAACCATCTATATAAATTTAGTTGATTGTAACAATAAGAATTGGAACATATACTTTTCTTTGTTGGTTAATGCTTTACAAGGTGTATCTCAAGGGTATCTAAAGAAATTAAAGATTCAAGGGGGTGGATATCGAGTATCTGAAATAACAGAATCTCAACTGGTTCTAAAATTGGGATATAGTCACGATAACAAGGTTACCGTACCTAAAGGAGTTGTTGTTAGAAGTAACAAGTACAACCAGCTTCTTTGTGTAGGTGTAGATAAACAAGCTTTGTCTCAATTTACTAGTTCAATTGAAAGAATACGTCCTTACAATATTTATAAAAAGAAAGGAGTATTTTCTGTAGGAGGAGTTCTTCCTTTCAAGATGGCTGGTAAACCAGGTCTTCTTCAATAGTATAATATGAACCTGGGTAGATTTGAACTACCGGCTTCGCGCTTATCAGACGCGCACTCTAACCACTGAGTTACAGGTTCTTTCAAGTTATTCTGGGGTGGAAGGAATCGAACCTTCGTATGTCGTCACCAAAAAACGATGCCTTGCCACTTGGCGACACCCCACTATAAAATATAATGCATTTGCATCCAATACAACACAAATTTTCATGTTTACTCCCTATTTAAAAGAGGTACAGGCTCGCTCTCTAGAGAAGAAAGGACTCCTTAAATTGGTTGTAATTCTCACTGCTTCAAAACAAAAAAAGAAGAGAGAGGAGGAAGAGCGTTTTATACAATTGCTGCAAGATCATAGATTTGGCTTTATCGGACTTCCTTCACAAGAAAAAGAATTGCGAACACAGGGTTTACTTTGTGTAGGAGAGGAAACAGTATTACAAGCAGTGACCAGTAAGAATAATTCGATTGATAAAGTGCTAATGAATCCTTCCTCTCTTTCCACAATGAGTAAGGTTGGGCGAGAATCTCTATCTTTTTGGAAGCGTATGCCTAATCAAAAAGAAGATAGTTTTATATATCACCCAGAACAGGTTCACAAGCATCGAGGAAAAGAATTTTCTTTGAAAGACCAAGGAAATCATTCTTTGTCTATACCTTTCGGAGAACTTCATTGGAAACATGAAGAATTAAATAGCCAACTGCAACTTGTGTTGAAACAGCTACGTCAGGAACTTACCACTCCTATAAAAGATTGTTTCTTGCTCAATTCTTATGGAGCGAAAGTGAAGATTCCACTAACAAACTAGGAGAATTAACTCAGCGGTTAGAGTGTCTTGCTTACACCAAGGCGGCCGGGGGTTCGAATCCCTCATTCTCCAATATGTAATCAAATTTAAAATACACTGCATAAACTTTTCATGCGACAAGAAAAACTATATAAAAAACCGTCTTCTATTGTAAACTCTATTCAAAAAAGATGTTTAAACAAGGGTAAGTTCACTACAGCAACAACTCTCATTAAAAAGAGTCTTCAACAAACTTTGATTATATCTAAAAAATCCAATCCTCATTTAGAAATGCAGAGAACTTTATCGTCTAAACTATTAATAGATTTTAATGCTAATGGTAAAAACTACATCCAAAAAGAAAAAAATCACATGGTTTCTTTCAAAAATCTGTTTCCATCTAAAAAGAAAACGCATTTCTTTGGAAACCAATTATTTTTAGAATCAATAAGTACAAAAAAGAACCTGTTTAAAGATGAGCAGAAGAAAAAGGATTTCTACACTAAATTGAATATTCAAATTCTTAGAAAACGTTAATTATTTAATTTTTTGCTGGGATAATATATCAGCACAAATTTCTTTTTGATCAGCGGAAAGTTTCAGGAACTTTTTCTCTAATGAAAATCCTCCACAACTAACATCTTCTATCACATGAGGGGTACAATGAGACATTTGATTACTCTCTCCATTATAGCTGTCTTTAATTAAAATTTTTAAGATTTTAAAATAATTTAACATTGTTTTATGAATTTCTAAACTTCCTGCTACATGATGAGTTTTCAGTAGTTTTTTTAAATATGTTAAATCCTGGGTTGATTTTATTTTTGTACTACTTGAAAGTTTTATTGTGTAAATCTTTGAAATAGAATCTTCTATTGAATTCAGTTGTTGCATCATTGACATAAATAATTCCTCTGGTGTTTTTATCTGCACCAAAGTTTCATCTTCCTCTGATTGCATGTGAGCATTGCTCAAAGTAGCATTCTGTTCTATACCAGAAGATGTGTTCATAGCTAAAAATAATTGCTGATCTGCAGATCTAAGTAACAGTAATGTATTTATGTATTGTTGTGATAATATATCTCTGTAAATGGCTTTGGAGTTTATTTTAATCCCTAGGTATAGCAAAGTCTTAGAGACATGATTTAAATAAGTAGTCAATCCGTAGAAAGATAAATTTTTTAGTGTATTTAATTTAAATTCTACTTTGTTTTTAGATCCTCCTAACGAAGTTGGAATTTTTGTTAGACGATTTGCTATCAATTTTTGTTCAAATGGCCATAAAAGATCTTCTGCTGAAGTAGTATTTTTTTGAACTGTAACTTGTTTTAATTGTTTCTCTGATATTTGATACCAATGTTTAAAACGTTGTCTTGATAATAATTTTTTACCAAACGGTTTTCTACCATAAGAATAATTGGGAAGTTCATAACGTTTTGATTTCAATTTAAAATTTTTAATATCCATTGGAGAAAGTTTAAAAATTTCTCGTTGTATTTTAGACCACACTACGTTTGAAGGGGTATTAAAGTTTTTAAGTATTAACAAATTGTTCAAATTGCTTTGATTGAAGCTTTTTAGATCTTTAGACATCTGTATGTTCTAAAAAAATTATATTTTAAATAGCATTACTCGCCGTCGGACTTGAACCGACACCCCTAGAAGAGAATAGATTTTAAGTCTATCGTGTCTACCATTCCACCAGGCGAGCTTTCAGATTTCTTTGATTGTATATATCTAGTTACGCTCTACAGGACTCGAACCTGTCCCCACGGTTTAGAAGACCGTTGCTCTTCCGGATGAGCTAAGAGCGCTTTTAAATTCAAATGTTAATTAATGTTTTGTAAATGTATACGTTCTAAAATTAAATTAGAAGCATTTCCACTAGCTACTACAATTGAAGACAGATATCCCCGATTTCGTTTAGACGATAAAGTTCTCTGCATTTCTAAATGAGGATTGGATTTTTTAGATATAATCAAAGTTTGTTGAAGACTCTTTTTAATGAGAGTTGTTGCTGTAG